CGCGGAAAACCGAACTATTATACAATGGGGGAGAGATGGGGGAAGAAGATAGGAAGGGGAATAAGGGGGCTCCTTAGGCAGGAGACGGGGGAATTCCTTAAGTTAAGAAAGAAAAAAGAATAAGAACACGGATACATAACATAAAAAAAAGAATAAATAAGACGATATTCGCCCTCCCCCCACATATTTAATTTCTTCTCCTATACAAAAACCAGCAAGACCTACTCCATTGGTAATTCCATCAATGACACCCTTATCGAAAAACTGCGTTAGTTCAGTTAATCCTCTTATACCCAGGGTAAAGACCCTAGTATAGAAAATATCGATATAACCACGATTATATGACCAACTGTATATCTTTTTTTTTACTTGATCCGAAAAAAACTTTTTCGGACTCTCTTTTACAAGAGAATTTATTAAATCCAAATTCTGAAAAAAGGAATAAGCGGATCCATAGAAGATATATGCTATGGATAGACCAAACATAGCTAGACTTACAGAAGAAATTGCATTAGTGATAAATTCATATGAATTTATGGAAGAATTAGAACTTTCCTGGAAAAAGTTTATTGAGGGAGTTAACCACTTTGATAATATGGTTAACTCCGCTATTCCATTATCCATTACTCCATTATCAAAATGGATTCCTATGGATCCAATGAACAAAGTAAAAAGCAGTAATATAAAAAGAGGGAATAGCATAGTATTTCCCGTTTCATGAGGATAGACAAAAGTGTTTTTAGCCCCAAAGGAAGTACTAAAGGACCCTATCCTATTTCTTGTATTACCATGAATTTTGGATATATTTTGTGAAAAAAAAGAAACTCCACTCTTCGTTGTTGATAAAATGAAATCTCTATTCACTCCTTTGGGTATCCTTTTTCCCCATAAGGATATTGAATACAACGAACCCTCTTTAGTGCTACTGTAATTTTGAAAATGAACACGCAGGTACCCATCAAAAGTAAGTAAATATATCCGAAACATATAAAACGCAGTTAATCCTGCAGTAAAAGAGGCTATTATTCCAAAAAAGGGTGAATACAACCAACTATTACTAAGGATTTCATCTTTGGACCAGAAGCAAGCAAGAGGTGGAATACCACAAAGAGAAAGCGTACCCCATAAAAAAGTAGTTCTTGTAATTGGAACGTATTTTCTTAAACCACCCATAAGAACCATATTCTGACTTTTATCTGGTGAATATCCAACAAGAGGTTCCATTGAATGAATAATGGATCCGGATCCCAAGAACAATAAAGCTTTCGAATAAGCATGAGTGATCAAATGGAATAAAGCAGCTTGATAAGAACCTATACCTAGAGCTAACATCATATAACCCAATTGAGACATTGTAGAATAGGCTAAGCTTCTTTTAATATCTCTCTGAGCAAGAGCTAAAGTAGCTCCTAAGAAGAGTGTTATTGTACCTACTAAAGAAATGAAACTCATTATTAAAGGTAGGGATATGAAAAGAGGAAGAAGTCGAGCTAGAAGAAAAATCCCCGCAGCAACCATAGTTGCTGCGTGTATAAGAGCCGAAATGGGAGTGGGTCCTTCCATAGCATCGGGTAACCATACGTGAAGAGGGAATTGTGCGGATTTCGCAACTGCACCAAGGAATAATAAAAAAGCACACAAAGTAGTAAGTAAGGAATTAATCCCATTATTAGGAATCCAGTTATTAGCTATTTTGAACAAATCCCGAAACTCTAAACTACCTGTTATCCAAAAAAAACCTAAAATTCCTAATAACAGACCAAAATCCCCTACACGATTAGTTACAAAAGCTTTTTGACAAGCACTCGCTGCAATTGGCCGTGTAAACCAAAAGCCTATCAATAAATAGGAACACATTCCCACAAGTTCCCAAAAAAAATAAATTTGTATCAAATTGGAACTAGTAACCAATCCCAACATGGAAGTATTGAAAAAACTTATATAAACGAAAAATCTCAAATATCCTTCATCGTGAGACATATAATCGTCACTATAAATAAGAACGAGGATTCCTACAGTAGTAATTAGTATTAACATAATAGAAGTAAGCGGGTCGATCAAGTATCCAAATTCTAAGGAAAAATCATTATTGACGGTCCAAGACCATAGATATTGATAGATAGAACTTCCATTTATTTGTTGAATAGATAGGTGAACTGAGAATACCATAGCTATACTTAAGAGTAAAACACAAGGAAAAGCCCATATGCGACGAAGATTTTTTGTTGCTGTCGGAATAAGAATAAGTCCAAACCCCATTGACATAATAACTGGAAGTGGGAGAAGAGGGATTACCCATGCATATTGATATGTATGTTCCATAAGAAAAGAAATTGCAATTTTTACTTGAAATTTTTCCAAAAGTCGTAAAATAAAATTGTTTCCGATTCACCAAACCAATTCTTATCTCTTTCTGAAGGAATTCAAAAAAATAAGAATAAGACAAAATACTGGAATTCTGAATTTTTCCAAATTTCTCTCATTGAAATAATCCAAAATTAAGAATGGGTTTACTCGGTTAAATTCAAAAAGTTAATTAACTAACTTTGTTACCTAGTTATTACCTAAAGAAGGATATTTGTTAAAATACAAAAAAGGATTGAATCATTTTACTTTCTATTCATTTTTGTATTTATTTCTATTAAAATGAAGATGAAGCAGCTCTCATGTTTCGTAACTGATTGATTGAATTCCAATGAAAACCTTATAGGAAATTATCGAATATTCCTTACTTCATATAGAACTGAAATTCTAATGACTAGAATTACCTAAGTTTTAGAATGTCTTGTTTAAGAGACTAAGTATTTTTTTTTTGTTTTGATTGGAATTCCATTATGGAATACCATTCTGAACTTAATTAACTATTTGAATTTTCCCTTCCTTTTATCCCCCCATCTTATATGGGGGATAGGCCGTAGATCTATATATGGAGTATACTTAATATATAAATTGATTTAAATAGAAAACCTTTGTATATATTCTATATTATTAAAACAAAGTATAAAATATATATGAAAAATATGCTAAAAAATTCTTGTCTTATCCGCATTCTTGTATAAATACTAAGAAAAAACAGAAAGAAGAATTGATTTGCGGCAATAGATGTCTTTCACATACAACTAGAAAAAAGCAATCTCCTTTTTGAATGGCAGTTCCAAAAAAACGTACTTCGATGTCAAAAAAGCGTATTCGTAAAAATCTTTGGAAGAAAAAGACTTATTTTTCCATAGTACAATCTTATTCTTTAGCAAAATCAAGATCATTTTCCAGCGGCAGCGAGCATCCAAAACCAAAGGGTTTTTCTGGGCAACAAACAAACAAATAATCTGGTTTTGGAATAATCTGAATTGACCTATCCCAAAGAAATTCCAATTATTTAATATGAATAATTCGGATTAATTAATGAATGTACTTTTATGTGTCGAATTCCTCGGTACAATATTCTTAGAACTAACCCCTCTGATATATAGAACAGAAGTTTTTGGTATATTGTGTCCTAAGTATTCTTTTCCTATCAACGAACTTTTCATAATAGAATCCTCATATTTTATTATGAGGATTCTATTATGAAAAGTAGAGTATTCTTGCAATAGGACTTACAACTTCTACCTATCTTATCAAAAATCCACAAAAAAAAGGGTTTAGGCTTGGTAAATCATATTAATAAGGGCATAAAGGCTTTCATTCTAGAAATTTTGCTAAAATCCAAAATTCTTTGTATTTAATGATGAAATTATAGGAATTCTAATGGATAGATTGAAAGATTTTTTTTTATTTCAATGAGAAACTAATTAGAAAAAAAATGAGTTCTATATTGCAACTGAGAAAAAACAGTTCCAACTCTTTCAAGCTTTGTTTCTATTGGGCAAAGCAAGAGTTTATTGTTAAAAAAATCCCCAATGATACTACCAAACGAAGTCCATTTTAATGAAGATTCTAATGTTCCTAAATTCTATGGACTCTCCCAATCTCGACGATTTGCGAGAAAATAACTATTATTCTTTTAACTTCCCTATTATTTAAAGTTAGCCGCCATGGTGAAATTGGTAGACACGCTGCTCTTAGGAAGCAGTGCTCAAGCATCTCGGTTCGAGTCCGAGTGGCGGCATTCTCAAAAAAGAATACAATAGATTAGAAAATGGATTCAATTCGAAATTTCCAATTTTGTAATGGGACCTTCTCCTTATGCTATTTGCAACTTTAGAACATATACTAACTCATATCTCTTTCTCAACCATTTCAATTGTGATTACAATTCATTTGATAACCTTATTAGTTCGTGAACTTGGGGGATTACGTGATTCGTCAGAAAAAGGAATGATAGCTACTTTTTTCTCTATAACAGGATTCTTAGTTTCTCGTTGGGCTTCTTCGGGACATTTTCCATTAAGTAATTTATATGAGTCATTGATCTTCCTTTCATGGGCTCTGTATATTCTTCATACGATTCCTAAGATACAGAACTCTAAAAATGATTTAAGCACAATAACTACGCCAAGTACTATTTTAACGCAAGGCTTTGCCACGTCGGGTCTTTTAACTGAAATGCATCAATCCACAATACTAGTACCTGCTCTACAATCTCAGTGGTTAATGATGCATGTCAGTATGATGTTACTAAGCTATGCAACTCTTTTGTGCGGATCCTTATTATCCGCCGCTCTTCTAATCATTAAATTTCGAAAGAATTTCAATTTCTTTTTAGAAAAGAAAAAAAATGTTTTAAATAAAACATTTTTCTTTAGTGAGTTTAGTGAGATTGAATATTTCTATGTAAAAAGAAGTGCTTTAAAAAACACCTCTTTTCCTTCATTTCCAAATTATTACAAATATCAATTAATTGAGCGTTTGGATTCTTGGAGTTATCGTGTCATTAGCCTAGGGTTTACCCTTTTAACCATAGGTATTCTTTGTGGAGCAGTATGGGCTAATGAGGCGTGGGGATCCTATTGGAATTGGGATCCTAAGGAAACTTGGGCATTTATTACTTGGACCATATTCGCAATTTATTTACATAGTAGAACAAATCCAAATTGGAAGGGTACGAATTCCGCACTTGTAGCTTCGATAGGATTTCTTATAATTTGGATCTGCTATTTTGGTATCAATCTATTAGGAATAGGTTTACATAGTTATGGTGCATTTACATTACCATCTAAATGATTACATAACATAAAACCTTCGTGAAATGAAAGTTTTTCCATTTTTGTTTGATTTGAGAACCCTTGAACGCCTTCTCAAAGGGTTCTCAAAAATTCGAGATAGATCTAATTAGACTTTTTTACTTTTTTCTGAATTATTTGGTTTTTCCACTATGGAATATAGAGCGGACTAGTAAAAAAAAAAATTATTTAGGATAATAATTGGATAAGAGAGCCTCTACCTTGTCAACCGATAGCGAGAGAACAAAATCTGGATAAATACCAATTCCTATTACTGGTAAAAAGATACAGATTAAAAGAAAGAGTTCTCGTGGTCCAGAATCCACCAAATTTGCGTTTGGAACATGAAATAGCTTGTATCCATAGAACATCTGGCGTAACATAGATAATAAAAAAATAGGAGTTAATATCATTCCAATTGCCATTACAAAAGTAATTAGCATTTTTGGTATTAACAGAAATTTCGGACTAGTAATTAGTCCAAAAAATACTACTAATTCTGCAACAAAACCGCTCATTCCTGGTAAGGCAAGAGAAGCCATTGAAAAGCTACTAAACATGGTAAAAATTTTTGGCATTGGGATAGATATCCCCCCCAGTTCTTCGAGATAAACAAGACGCATTCTATCACAAGCCGTTCCCGCCAAGAAAAAAAGTGTAGCACCAATAAATCCATGGGATAGTATTTGTAAAATAGCTCCATTGAGTCCAATGTTGGTTATGGAACCAATTCCTATAATTATGAAACCCATGTGAGATACGGAGGAGTAGGCTATTCTTTTTTTGAAATTTCGTTGACCAAGAGAAGTTGAAGCTGCATAGATTATTTGCATCGCTCCTATTATTACCAACCAGGGGGAAAATAGATAATGAGCATGAGGTAACAATTCCATATTGATCCGAATCAATCCGTATGCTCCCATCTTTAATAGGATTCCCGCTAAAAGCATACATGTACTGTAATGCGCTTCCCCATGGGTATCTGGTAACCACGTATGTAGGGGTATAATCGGCAATTTGACAGCATAAGCAATAAGGAAGCCAAAATAAAATAGTATTTCCAATGTTGCAGGGTATGATCGATTAATTAATCTTTCCAAATCTAATCTTGGTTCGTTGGAACCATATAAGCCCATACCTAGAACTCCGATTAAGAAAAAAATAGAACCGCCTGCAGTATACAAAATAAATTTTGTAGCTGAATACAGACGCCTCTTTCCCCCCCACATGGATAAAAGTAAGTAAACAGGAATTAATTCTAACTCCCACATGATAAAAAAAAGTAAAAGGTCTCGCGAAGAAAATAATCCTATTTGACCACTATACATTGCTAGCATCAGGAAATAGAATAATCGCGAATTCCGGGTAACTGGCCAAGCTGCTAAAGTAGCTAAAGTAGTGATAAATCCTGTCAATAAAATAGATCCTAATGAAAGTCCATCGATTCCCAATCTCCAGTGGAAATCAAAGACATCTATCCATTTAGAATCCTCCTTTAATTGGATTAAGGGATCCTCCAATTGGAAATGATAACAGAATGCATAAGTCATTAGAAGGAATTCTAATAAACAAATAGATATAGTATACCACCTAACGATTTTGTTTCCCCTATGAGGTAAAAAGAAAATTAATGAACCTGCAAATATCGGCAAAACAACAAGTATTGTTAACCAAGGAAAATAACTCATGATAAAGTGATAAAGAGAAGATACGTTTTGACCAGAAAAGCCCGTGCTCGAAATAAGCGAGCACAGGCTTCCTCGGTAAAGAGGAATCAGACGATTCAAGTGGAGTTTTTTGTAACGTATCAATAAGATAGAGCCATGCTGCGGGTTGTTTCAGGCCCTAAATAAACGCGGACACTTAAAAAATCTGTTGGGCAGGCAGATTCGCATCTCTTACAACCCACACAATCTTCGGTTCTCGGCGCGGAAGCAATTTGCTTGGCTTTACACCCATCCCAGGGTATCATTTCTAATACATCTGTTGGACAAGCTCGTACACATTGAGTGCATCCTATACATGTATCATAAATTTTTACGGAATGTGACATTGGATCTATAAATTTTCCTTTTCAACATAAAAATTTTCGATCTGGTAAAAATGAAATTAGTACTATATGAGTCATATGTATTGTAGACACCAGACGAAGCAATGGTTTATCCAAACTTCAACAAATAAATAAATAAAATAATGCAATATATTTCTTAATCCGTTTGTGAGAAAGCGTGAAAAGAGCCAAGAGACTTGAATTTTTGGCTTCAACAATCATAATTATACGAATTGTACATACGAATTCGAATTAGCCAATTTATTGGCTATCGTCTTTTCAATATAAATTATTGCAATATTCAAATTGCAATATCAATGAATTGCAAAAATTCAATAAGTAAAAAAGAATACTATGTAATAACCTAATCAAAAAATAGATATTATAAAATAATAAAATAATAAGAAAATAGTATTCGATTTCTATTCATCTTAATATTTGATATTATTATTATATGTGCGCCTTTGTTTAGAGGATTTTATGTCTAATTATTCAAAAAATTAGATTGATTGATACGAGTTGATTTCTTGTTACGATGGATGGAAGAAAGAATGGATAGTCCAATAGCTGCTTCAGCAGCCGCAAGGGCTATAACAAAAATTGCGAAAATGTCTCCTTTTAATTGGCGACTATCAAATAGATCAGAAAATGTTACGAGATTTAGATTAATTGAATTCAGTATAAGTTCAAGACATATTAGAGCTCTAACCATGTTTCGGCTTGTGATCAATCCATAGATACCAATCGAAAATAAATAGACACTAAAAAAAAGTACATGCTCAAACATCATTAACTAACTCCTTATCAATCTCGATTCATTTCAATATGAGGACAAGAATTGAACCGATTCCATTAATTAGAATAGAACAGTTACACAACAAAAGAGAAAAGAAGGTATTTGTTGGCAGTAGATGGGTTTTACTAAATCAAAATTGTGATTCTTTAGTTATTTATTTTAGATTTGAAATTCTAAGAATTTTGACTAATTCTAAGTATTTCTTATTGCCGAGCCATAGTAATTGCACCTATTAAAGAAACTAGAAGAATTATGGAAATGAGTTCAAACGGAAGATAAAAATCAGTTGCTAAATGAATTCCAATTTGTTGAACGTTATTTATGAGACCCTGTTCCACTATTTGGTTTGATCTTGTAGTCCAAAGAATTCCATACCATGACGTATCTGGGATAGTAGTCATTAGTGAAAAAAGAATAGTTATACAAACGAGTGAAGTGAACCCATCTCCAATAGTCCAATAATTCTTATTTTTAGACCATTCTGAGCCATTTACGAACATTACGGCAAATATGATCAAAACATTTATAGCTCCCACATAAATAAGAAGTTGTGCGACAGCTACAAAGTAGGAATTCAATAAAATATAGAATAAGGATATACAAACAAGAACTAATCCCAGCGAAAAGGCAGAATAAATTGGGTTGGTAAGTAATACTACTCCTAGACCTCCTAGTAGAAGAACAAATCCCCCAAATAGCACAAGAATCTCATGTATTGGTCCAGGTAAATCCATTATGGATAAGAAGAAATTAATAGTATAAAATTTTTCATGAACTGACTAAAACTAAAAGATTCAAGGAAGGAAAAAGGGATTAGGATATTTTTTTGTATATAAGTTGTATAGTTAGAAATCACATCACGAAAATCTACTCTCATTTTAAATCAGGAATAATTTGCAATAAGCAGTAGTTATTCGTTTTTCTTTATAGTTAATAAAAAACTATTGGATTTTTCTTTTTTGTTAGAAAAATCCTAGTAACTAATAATTAGTAACCGTTCTTGAATTCCAAGATTTTTCTTCGTCTATTTTACTTTGAGTCGAATTCCTAATTGTTTGAATTGTGTAATCTCCCATTATGGAGATTGGTAACCGACTCAAAGCAATTTGATTGTAATTCAATTCATGACGATCATAAGTAGAAAGTTCATATTCTTCAGTCATTGATAAACAGCTTGTCGGGCAGTACTCAACACAATTACCACAAAATATACAAACTCCGAAATCAATACTATAATTAAGCAATTGTTTCCTTTTAATATCCTTTTCAAATCTCCAATCCACAAGGGGTAGATCTATCGGGCATACGCGAACACATACTTCACAAGCAATACATTTATCAAATTCAAAGTGGATTCGCCCCCGGAAACGCTCCGATGTAATTGATTTTTCATAAGGGTAGTGAATCGTTATAGGTAAACGATTTGTGTGGGATAAGGTAATTATGAAACTTTGACCAATGTACCTTGCAGCGCGTATTGTTTGTTGACCATAACTCATGAACCCAGTTACCATAGGGAACATATTCTAAATATCTATGAAAAAGGTATGTTTCTTTCTCTTGTTTGAGAGAACTTTTGTGTTGAAAATATTCTTACTGTTATTGTATTATCTTATTTATAGTGAAACAAGTTGGGAAGAAGTTGTTAATAAGAGATTGCCCAGGGAAATAGGTAAAAGAAATTTCCATCCAAGATTTAATAACTGATCCATTCTCATCCTGGGTAAAGTCCATCTTATTGTGATAGAAATGAAGAGAAATAAATAAGCTTTAGTTAATGTAATAAAGATACCCATTGTCATTTCCAAAATTCCAACCATTTTATTCATTTGGAAAAATTCAAAAAAGGATATATAGGGAATAGAGAAATTCCACCCGCCTAAGTAGAGAACTGTTACAAATAAAGAGGAAACTAATAAATTTAGGTAAGAAACAAGATAAAATAAACCATATTTGATACCGGAATATTCGGTTTGATAACCTGCTACTAATTCTTCCTCTGCTTCTGGTAAATCAAAGGGTAATCTTTCACATTCTGCCAAAGAAGAAATTAGAAAAACCAGAAAACCTATAGGCTGACGCCAAAGATTCCATCCAAAAAAACCATATTTTGACTGTGCTTCAACTATATCAACTGTACTTGAACTGTTAGATAATCATAGTCGATGATAACATCACAGTTCCCACCGCTATTCCAAAACCGTACATGAAACCTTAGCTTCATACGGCTTCTCTATGATCAGAAAAAAGGAAAGGGTTGTTTCGTTTCGGTATTATCCCCCTGGGCATAGATAGAATTAGGTAAGATAAAATCGATTGGAAAGTCCTAAATTAGACCAAAGGAATTCCGTCTGCTAGAATAGGAAAAAGCGCTTCCGAATTGATCTCGTCCTTTATAATAAAATGAAAATTTTTCTTTGTTCAGTAATAACTTAATCTTGGAATAAAACACTCGTTATAGCAATTAATAAATGAAAAGAATTAGGGATTAATTCATGAGGAATTCTGTATTAATATGAATAGAGGAAGGAAAGAATAAATAAATATCTTTTTTTTGTATTGCATTCCATATCTTTTGTCCTATTCTTCTTTCCCCGGGGAAGGGTACTTAAAAAGAAAAAAGGAATAAAGGATTAATTCGTTCTTGATAGCCATTTCTTTAACAAGTGAAAGGGAACATACTCTGGATCGGAATCCGAAGAAAGTACTACTTGATCATTTCCACCAATTTCAAGTCCTTATTATGATTCCTTTTATGAGGAAAAATCTCTAATGCCTTAGATTCCCTCATTACTAATCCTTTATGTACTTTAGTGTTCCTAACCCCTCACTAATTTTTGATGGATTCCCCTTATGATTCTAAGTTATAGTAATAACTCGGAATATTCTAGTAATGGAATAATGGAATTCCATATCGCGAATCCTTTATTCTTGCCCGCTTCAAGATATGATGACTAATCAAAAAATCTCAACCTTGGGGTAAAGAGTTTACACTACTTATGTTTACTTCAACTTTTTTCTTGTACGTAGGAAATGAGATTTTTTCTTTTTACTACAAATTAATAAGCTGTTTTGTTTCACTCATATAGCTATCTAGTTTAACTTACCAACCCGAATACAGAATAAGAAAAGGAAGATAAATATTCAATGGATTTTGGAGGAAAAAGATCCTATTTTAACGAATCACACGTAGAGATATTGCTAGCACACAAAAAGTTAATGGTATTTCATAACTAATAGATTGAGCAGCAGCTCGTAGACCGCCTGAAAAAGAATATTTATTATTTGAGCTATATCCTGCCATAAGAAGACCAATAGGAGCAATACTTGAAATGGCAATCCATAAAAAAACACCAATACTAAGATCGGCTAAAACAAAACGATATCCCAAAGGGATAACTAAAAAACTTAATAAAATTGATATGACTGCTATAGAAGGTCCAATGCTAAATAAAGGAATATCTCCTCGGGATGGCAGGATATCCTCCTTAAAAAGTAGCTTAGTTCCATCGGCTATAGCTTGAAGCAGTCCCAGGGGGCCAGCATATTCAGGACCAATACGTTGTTGTATCGATGCGGATATTTCTCTTTCTAACCACACAATTACGAGTACTTCTATTGTGATTCCCAGTAGGAGGGTCAAAATGGGTAGAATCCATATCAGTCCATAGACTTCTTTTAATAATTCCGATTTCGAAAAAGAATTGATAGTTTCTATCTCTACCCTATCTATTATCATTTCAACGATCAACTTCCCCCATAATGATATCTATACTACCTAATATCGTCATGATATCAGCCAATTTCATTTTTTTAACTAGTTGAGGAAGAATTTGCAAATTAATAAAACCGGGTGGACGGATTTTCCATCTCCAGGGGAAAAGACTATCATCTCCTACCAGATAAATTCCTAATTCACCTTTTGGAGCTTCCACTCTTACATAAAGCTCTTGCTTTGACAATTCAAAATTGGGCGAAGGTTTTTTACCAAGAAATCGATATTCAAAATCATTCCATTCGGAATTCTTTGTTTTCTTAAAGCGTCGGACTTCTAAATTCTCATAAGGGCCTCCAGGAATTTTCTCTACAGCCTGTTGAATAACTTTGATGGATTCCCTCATTTCACCCATTCGTACTAAATAGCGAGCTAATGAATCCCCTTCTTTTTGCCATTGGACTTTCCAATCGAATTGGTTGTAAGACTCATAAGGATCAACTTTACGAAGATCCCATTGTATTCCAGAAGCTCGTAACATCGGTCCCGATAAGCCCCAATTTACTGCTTCTTCTCCGCTAATAAAACCAACTCCTTCAACTCGTTCTAAAAAAACGGGATTCCGTGTAATAAGTTGTTGATATTCAACAACTCCTCGTAAAAAATAATCACAGAAATCTAAACATTTATCGACCCATCCATAAGGTAGATCGGCGGCTACCCCTCCGATGCGAAAGTAATTATGCATCATTCGCATACCTGTAGCAGCTTCAAATAGATCATATATCAATTCTCTCTCTCTAAAAATATAGAAAAAAGGGGTCTGTGCGCCTAGATCCGCCATAAAAGGTCCAAGCCATAACAAGTGAGAAGCTATACGGCTCAACTCTAACATAATTACCCTAATATAGCTGGCTCTTTGGGGTATTTGAATATTCTCCAAGAATTCTGGTGCATTTACCGTTATTGCTTCTGTAAACATAGTAGCTAAATAATCCCACCGTGTTACATAAGGTAAGTATTGTATAATAGTTCGGTTTTCCGCGATTTTTTCCATTCCTCTGTGTAAATAGCCTAATATGGGTTCACAATCAATAACATCTTCACCATCGAGAGTAACGATCAGTCGAAGAACACCATGCATTGATGGGTGCTGAGGGCCCATATTGACTATCATGAGATCTTTTCTTGTAAGCGGTAGACTCATATCCTTTCTTCCTTAATTCATTATTCCATGAAAATGGATTATTCCATGAATTCCTCAAAACGAGGCTCATCAAAATGAAAAATCTAAGACTACTATAAGACTACTAATAAAATAAGAAACAAATTCGAACGATTAAATTACTTCTCCCGAATATCCAACTGACTGATTAATTTCTTATAACGTACTCTATTTTTCTTTGCCAAATAAGCCAGCAAACGTTGACGTTTTCCCAAAAGTCTTCGTAGACCTCTTTCCGATGAAAAATCTTTTTTGTGTAATTCCAAATGTGAAGCAAGTCTCCGTATCTTATTGGTGAAACTGAATACTTGAAATTCAACAGAACCCCTGTTTTCTTCTTTTTCTTCTTTAACCATAAATCCCAAAATTTTTCTACCTCCTTTCTTTTTCATGTATTTTTCTGATCAGGAAAAATACAAAATTATGTCAGTTATTTTGAAGTTATTCTAATCTCGTACACACAAAAATTTGCAATTATTCATCTACTACTGGAATTTGGATTTATTTTATCGATGCAAATTGGATTTGGATAGAAGGGTACATTCTTTTATTTTAGATAGAAGAAACATTTCTTCTATCTAAAATAAAAGAATTTTGCTGATTTATTTATTGCTATATCCAATTTATGGAATTGATACACCATTTAATTGATATCGTTTAGCAAAATGAAACACAGCATATGCATCCATCTTTCGGCTCGAGAATTTCACGGGATAGAGATATGGTATAAGAAATAGGCTATTAAGTAACTCTAAATGAATTGTGGATACATCTGTATCCTTAACATACTGAAACGACTGCCATTATTCGTATCAAACCAATAGCGATTCATACAAGCTAAATCTTCTAATCAATGGTGGGCCAATAATGAATTTTTTTGCATATGTATTAAGACGCTTGGCCTGATTTCGAAATTGTCCAGAGTTTTTTATGTTGTTTTCATTGCAAAATGATGGACCTCCTTCCGTAACTTTCCAATTACGAGTACGAGAATTGAAAGACATGAAAATTCTCAATTCTCTACGGCGTCTAGGAGATAGATAGAATATTTTCAGGAACAAGAAAATCAGAAGAATCTTTCTCTCTATTCACTACCATTCCGCGTCTTCGACTTCTATTAGTTTCTTTTCTTCTTTAATGCAATAGCTATAGTTTGATATAGAATCCATTTCTCAAAGTAATGGAAACCATTCTCGTATAGGAAATGGTTCGAAAATCGCTATTCCATCTTTTAGGTATCGTGAAAAGTGATACCTGTGAAGATCGTGCATTTCAGTCACATTCAGATCCGCTTTTCGAGTCCATGATATAACCAAATTGGATGGATCTTCCACCCGTTTAGCTAAGAAAGAATAGATGCAGAGGTGGATAATAGATCGATATGAAGATCATGAGCTGCCCCATAATGAAACCGCCAGTAGTCGCGAATATCTCCTTCTTCCCTAATCCAAGATTGGAGAAAGAAGATCTAAGAGGGACCTATGGAGAATGTGGTCAGAAATCCATAATAGAGTCCGACCACAACGACCGAATTAATTATCCTCATCGAGAAACTTAGACTACTAAGTAGAAAAGGTAGAAAAGATTTGAAAATCATGGCATGGGTCTCCTTTTTTTCTTTCTTTAGAGTTTTCTATATGCACAATTTCTCGATGTTTCGATGAGAATTTCTTGACTTTCCATATATAGAAAGAGATAGACTATAAATGACATCTCTTATGTAAATAAGACCAAAGGGATGGATATTAAATGATAGGAAGTGCTAGGAAGTGAAATAGAATGAAATAGAGCCACTTTGGGCTTCCCTATGAAATGAGGCATGGAACGGAGTCACTACGAAGAAATTCCGGGAGTTACGAAAGAAGCTTCGGACTCATATTGTTCATGGGTTGAGAGCGGGAGTTGAACTCTAGGAGGTCGAATCTCCCCTTGTTCCTCAGTAGCTCAGTGGTAGAGCGGTCGGCTGTTAACTGACTGGTCGTAGGTTCGAATCCTACTTGGGGAGATTTGATTCATTCTTTAATGTAAGAATAAAGAATTGAATTAAAGGGC